GGAGAGTCAAGGGGGAACACCTACATAGAAGAACCGCTGTTCGCTGACTTTCTAAGGTATAACCTTTCGCTCCCCTACTGAAAAGGGGCAAAGCCGCTTCGCACCACTGATAGACTACTTAAGATTCAATTCAAAAGGCGCTACTTAGTTTCGCAAGCCTTTGTCATTGTCAGTCAACTAAGTAGGGCGAACAGCCCCGCGAATCCGTAAATCTGAGGAGCATGCCGCAAAAAAAAGGATGGTCCCCTATGCATTTAATTCTTTCCGGAACGGAAAAAAACAAAAGAAGTACCTTACCCCCCATCATGGTGAACCTCTCCTTGTGATCGGGATGAGGTAGATGCCTCCCAGCCGGGGGGCGGATCGAATCGGAGTTTCCTTAGGTAGCCACCGACCTACAGTTATCCTTAAACTTCCGTGCTTGGTGGAGAAGAAGCGAACAAGGGTACGCTCGCTTGCTGTCTTGTTCTCTGCCGCGGACTGGGATCGCTCGCCAGCTAGGTCAGATTGGAGCAACATTGTATGAGAACATATTACCCATCTTCGGGGACAAGGGGCGGAACGACCTCTCGATCTACTTACTGCAGCCCAGGACGGGCGTCGTCGTCTAGGCGTTCCCTGTTGCTCCGATCTCCCCTACGCCTAGGACGTTGTCTGGGCCAAGAGCCATAGTTAGTTGCTGTTTCCATTTTTGTGTTTTATCTCGTTGTTGATACCGGCAAGACCCAGCCAGATGATGTCTGCTGGTTGGTAGTGAGAGGACTCTTAGTACCCGCATACCCAAAAGGGGGGCGCTGGTTAAAAAACAATCATTTTCTTTTTTTTCTTGCTCTCCCTTAGCAGCGGGAAAGGAGTCTATCTATCTGCCTAGCTTTGGTAGATTTCCCCCAACGCAATCCACAAACTGAAATTCCACGAATCCCTTGGTGGATAAGTCCGACGACTCAGCAGCAGTGCGGAATTGAGTTTCTCGTCCGGTGGATCTGATCTATAGTTAGGGGGCAGCAATACATACCAAAAGGTTCGAAGAAGGAACGCGCATAAGAGTATATAACCAACCCACCCTTCTGTATAACCTATTCACATTAGTGAAGCGGCTGGATGCATAAGGGAAATGCACGTTTGTGAGACCTTAGTCGGGATGCATAGGGGAGTCAACCTACGAGCACGGAAGAACGTGGGTACCACTGACTGTGGTAAGATTCTTAGCCCTGTTGATGACTCCATCTAAAATACAATAGGGACAGCCGTTTCCGGCTGCTCGTTTCGTATCTTGAAGAAAGTAGGCCGGTCGGCGGTCGGGTCAATAATAGCTATGCTATTGACCGACCTCCGCCCGATCCCGAATGCGGGCGGGATTAGATCGTGGTCGATGATACGGTCGAAAAGACCTGCGAGCGAGATGGTTGTTAATAGTACTAGACTCCCTATCATTGCCTTATGAGTTCTAACTTCCTACAATCGTACCGATGTCTACTAAACACCTACGGGCGGGTGCTCCGCAACAGCGGCAGTAGTGAACATTGCTACTAAAGAAGGGAGAGGGGAGCCTCTACCGCGGTTAGGTTCCCTCGCGACTCTAGTTTTTGGTATATGCGTTCCGGGAGTGTCCAATTCCCTTGAATCGTACTACCGGTTGTCCCACCGGGAGGGAGGTTGTGTATCGCCAGATGTCCAATCCCATAGTATCTGGATTCGTAATACCGAACCCTCAATATTTGCACGATCGCGCATGGGCTCGTAGGATAACAATGACTAAATGGGATAAAGGGGGCGACCAGGAGCCATGCCAGGGGACAAACCGAGCTGACTCAAATATAGAACGGGACAGGCCAAAGTTAACAAGCTTTATGGGCTGCTGTAGGCTGGCCTAACTGGTAAGGATAGGACGGGGATTAGCCCCCTCCCTGAACTGGGAGATGATCACAAGATATGTAAGTGATTCCACGTAAGCAATGGGAAACATTTTAGTGCTTTTCTACCCCAATTAAAGGGCCTTTTTCTAGAAGGGAGGTTCACTATTTTTGGTTGCCCCCAAGAAGCAGATGGGCGTCTTTGCCTGCCAACAGTAACTTCTGCGATGTACATTATTTTGGCGACGAGGGCCCTAAACCAACCCTTATAATAAGCACATCTCATCCAGAACAGAAGACGAAGCACGAAAGTACACAGCCTTCCTTAACTTATAAAGAGTACCATGATGATAGGTGGGGCCACAAAGAGAACATGATTCTATAAGCAGGCGTATTAGTATAATTGATGCGATACAGGCTAATAGCGAATGAGAGCAGCCGCCAACTAGGGTGTGCTGAAATTACTATTGTCCTTTTTTTGATTGGATCCCGCGGTATGTCACGACCCATATTTCTCTTCCCTTCACGTAATTCCTCATTCTGAAGCAAAAAAGGCTTCTGGAGAGAGGGGCACCCGTGGGCAGACAACCGGTCCTATAAAAAGTATAAAGAGGGGGGTTAGCACATATGGCTGGTTCCCTTTTGAAATCTGTAAACTTCAATAGGAAAATCCATGGCATAGTGAGTAGATCCACATCCAGAGTAGTGATCAAACAATTATCACAATCGAGATTAGCAGGTAGGAATGGATAGCTGTGTTTGCAACCAATTAGAACTAGAGAGCGTGAAGGAAACCCTCTTGCAATGTGATTTTGCGCCTCACTTGACGCTAGACGATCTATCAATATAGCCAGAAAGATGCCTATCAGGATCCAGGGCTAGATCTAGAGGAAGGCACTCGAGGTAGAGACTCCATTGTGGAGAATAGAGCCAAACAGCTAGTAAACAAGGGATTAATTAGGGGCTCGTTGATAGCATTCCTCGCGAAACGGAAGGAAAACTGTGCATACCCCTCTTTAAGTAATTTTTTCATATAGTGAGTAGTATTTGTTTGATTTATCCGCTCCACAACTCAGGGGCAAGGTTGATTTCTCTATTCAATAAATGTCGGCTTTAGCCAAAAAAACACTTGGCTAGCCCTTTAGGGGTCTGGGGGGCACTCCTCATGGCTACAGTTACTAATCTGAGGCACTGGCTTCAGAAGCAAGTTCAACCGGCTTACAAACCTAAAAATCACATCCTTTTCATAGAATTTTATCAAAAAGTGGTGGGTTCCAAAAGGAGTCCCCCTGACGTTGCTGCTTCCTTTAATCAAGTGTTTGGAATGGTTCTAGGTGTCACATTCTCCAAAAGGGCAGGACGACTATACAACTATAAAGAAGGGGTCAGATATCTTACTAGCTCTTAGATATCCTCCGGAGCTTCCCACTTTCTAGTCTCAATCTCCTCAATAACTTGACATGGAAGCTAGCACTGACCAAGGGAAAGAGCTGGCGTCTTGTTTAAAGACCGTGTAAGGGCCCGAGGGAGACGAGCTTAGCGAGGATAGAGATTGCCCTGTAGACCATCAATGGGCGACAACCCGCTTTTGGAAGCCTGGGATTAGTTCAACAGAAAGGGAGCTCGGGACAAGAGAAGGAAAGTGTTGGGAAGCGAGAGCTTGCTTGACCGGTAGTAAGGGAGAGTCATATTAGTAGTCAGCGTAGTAGCTAGTTTTAGTTAGTTAGTAGCATTGGAGGTAGAGTTCGCAAGGCTCTTGTATCAATTCCGGTTCTGGACCGCTCCCAGTAGTAAGAATCCGGATGTGAGTGATTGCGTTAAGTAGTTAAGTAATATACTATAGTTATAGTAATGGTAAAAACTAAGAATTCTACGGAACCTTCTTTTCGTTTCGAGTTGAGATCCTTTTAACCTTGGCGGAGCATAGCAACTGGGGGCAAGCCAGGGAGTGCCTAGTAGGCAGGGGATTCAAAAGATGGAGATCAATACCAAGAAGGTGTAGGATTGGAATGGGACTAGGGTTAGGAATTCTGAGCTATCCATGGAAGAGCCATATCAAGGAAAGTTGGATCTGCGGAAAGACAGATTAGCATGCCTATGCCAAAGGAATGGAATAGATCAAGAACGGGATCGAGATTGGGATATAGATCAAGAGAGAAAGCCCAAGGGCTTCCTGAACTGGCGGGGCTGGCTGACCTTTTGGTCAATAAGTAGTTCCCCGACGTCTGAAAGATATAGCCCGGTAGCCATTTCTGCTTCTGGAAGTGGGCGGAGTAGAAACTACTCAACTAGTAGTAAGGGGGTGAAGGAATGAAACTAGTTCGGAACTAGAATGAAAAAGGTGCAGGCTTATAGAAAGCTAACCGTGAACCAACTGGACTGGGCTTGGGACGCTACTCCTCCTACTTGGAAAACCAGTATTTTAGTAGCGTAACTAACGGAATGAAACCGAAAGTGCCCATCTCCCGAAGGAGAGAACCTTGTTTGGTATGAAAGAATGCGAGTTGAAGGCGAAGTTGTCGCCCTTGAGTATAGGGCTGTTGTACGATACCTATACAGTTTGTTACACCGAGCCCAATGCATTTGAATAAAGTTAGCAAATAAAGTCAGTGTTGGTTGGCCATCTCGGTGATAGCATGGTATCGTAAAGAAAGCACGCCAACTAGTTGACAGGTTAAATCAAGATCTGTCTCCCCTTTCTTCATTGAATTCATTGGACTGCCTATTAGCTGGTTCCCTATTATTTTAGTCTTGGTCGAGCCATTCCGGCTACAGGACCGAAAATAGCCAGATTGGGATCCCAAAGCACTTTCCAATAACTGAACCCCATTGTCAACCGAGCTGCGGAATCCAACACTTAAAGCCTAGTGCCCTTCTCAAGTAGTAGTTCCGGCTTTACGTAATAGGGACATCTCCAGTCGGGCCCTTCTTTCATAAAATGTACTTGATCCGAACAACTCAACTACTAGTCTAGTATAGTCGTTTTTTCCATATGCATATAAAGGGCTGGTCTTTCTTCGAACTGAGCAAATAAATATAGATTCGATCTGCCCTCACTAACAAGAGTTTCTTTCGCTTTATAGGAAAGCACCCACTTAACTAGCTTTATAACCATCTGCCAAAACATTCCGTGTGGTGAGAGGAGAGCGAAGTGAGGACGACTGTCAAGAGAGAAAGGAACGAAGGAGACGAGAGCAAGTTGGAAACCAAAGCCGTAGCGCGTCAGGGCCTCCGTTTGCTGGCAATAGCGGTTTGCTGGGCAGCAATGGCCCAAAAGGGGGCCGAAGCGCTAAAGGTTGCCTTTCTTTCCGTCGTTTTCTCGCTGGGCTACGTAAAGAAAGCAATCCAATTTCTAAGGATTCAATCCGGCCACAGGTTTCCCTATGGCTACCTTAGTGACGAAAAAAAAACAAAGACACTTCTTTTTTACCGTAGTAATGCACAAAAGAGGAGGAATAACTTGAACCTTATGCCACAGCCGTATTTCATAGCATGATCCCTTGCTCTGTTATAGATTCACCGAGGGCCACACTTAGAACAATAACGCCAACCATGACTGCTAAAGCTACTGTTCGATTCTCGGGTTTGAGCTGGAGAGGATCAAAGACTTCCGGTTTCGTGAACGTGTCCAACACTTGATCATGGATCTGATTTGGATGAATACACGGGAAGCCCAGATTCCTCATGGGGCATTGTGCGGCTTCCTTAATGGCACTAGCGTACTCAGGTGAGCAGCAAGCCGTTGGGTGAACCAATAGGGGCTCTGGCAGAAGGTACCACCAGACACCCAATCCCAGCAGAAGACATGTGAGTAGGACGAATCGGCTGTCTTTGACGTAGGCGAAGGCCATTGCCTCTGAGAAGCCGAATGTCCTTGTACGACTACTTTGTCTTGTGGCGTCCGCTAATCCAATAACGCGATCTGGGGAAGTTCTCTGTTGACCAGGGTGGTCGTAGATCAGGGGTAAATCTTTTTCGTCAAAACTCAGAGGCTGGTTTTGAGGCTTGTATTACTACAATATTGGCACTGTTTCCACCAACTAATCCCTGTCCCCCACGTTCGGTCTCGCAACATTCAGTCCATGCAGAGATACATTATCCTTGACGAGGAGAGCCATGAAGATGTTGAGAGAGATTTTCGAGAGAGACTGGCAAGCTTTGAGATGGTTCGCCCGCCAATGGACCCTTATTCTAGCAAATAAGAAAGTAAACTACCTTGTGGATAGCTGCACTTCCTTCGCTTCCGGCTTCCGGGCTTCCCTTCGACGATGTAGTTTTCTTCGCACCCTCTTTCTTTGCTTTGGTCTCTTTCATTCAAGCTTAGGAAAGTCGCCCTTCTTTCACATGTTGATTTGTAAGTGGCTAATCCATTCCGGATGGAGATCCCGGTTCATTCCTTTTTGCAGCAGAAATACAGTCCTTTCTTCTTTCCATTCCAAAAAGGAATGCCTGACAAGACCTAAAATTCCACATCTAGACCAAGTCTCAAAGGTGAAGCGAGTGGCCTTGAGGCGCAAGGTTCTGTCGTACGTATCCAATCCTCTCGGTCATGAGAGCAGCTATCGTAGTACTAGCTCTGCCCTGAAGAGCGGCTAGCAGCTATCGAAGCTATGAGTCCCGGGAGCATTAAGTTCTCTATCGAGGTGAAAGGACCCGACTACTAATAAGAGGAAAAGGGGATCAAGTGAGGGCTTTCCCTAAATAAAATAGTTTATAGTAAGTACTCCGTAGACGGAGGTTCGCTTCCTAATCTCTCGCCCTGCTCACCATTCCGATTCTTCTCTTTGATCCTTTCCCCGGTAACATAAATAAAAGATGTTGAATTGTCTTAACGCTTTTTCTTCGCGAATCTATCGCGTTACTTCGATTAATTTCCCGCGTACGTGCCTTTTCCTACTCCTTAGCATGCCGTCGATTAGCTAAATTTCTTTTAGTCGTGCGAACGATACCCTCGCGAAGCGGATTCGGTTCCATCCTATACCTCCTATCGAACGGATTTCCATACAAATGGTTGTCCTTTTGGTTGCGATGATTTATTTTGTTCAAAGCGAGGCGAGCGGTGCTATTGTCCCCTTCCTTCTCCTAGCGCTCATTGACATCGTATGCGGGTCATCGGGATCGGGAACATCATATATGAAATGACTGTTCCAAATTTCACCTATACCTTTGAAAAAAAAAAATGGGATTTTATGAGACTCGCTCAGCTCCAGCTTCAAAGGTATGATATGTAGGCAGATTTTCCGGTAGAAATGATGGGTTGAGTCGGTCAACTGTCATGTAAAGAACAGAAAGGAGAGACTTTCCAGCCCATGTGTGTAGCATCTGAGTTTTCCAGCACTATCACTGAACTAGTACCGTACTTTCCATTAAATCAATGACTAAAACTATCAAGGTCCGTCCAGACCAGAGTTTCACCTCACTAAGAGACTACTCCTCTGGAAGGAACGACTCTATATAAAGAGACGCGCTACGACGCTGGATACTCGATTAAAGTAAATTGATCCCGCGGGGACGGAAATAAAAATCGGGCAGGATTCGCTCAATCAAAGACAGTTCAATTCGATCTTAGCCGATCTAAGGTTTACCGTCTCTCCGGCCCCGTTTCGGTGCACTATTGGAGAGCTCACTGGGCCCGCCGCTTTATCAATCGAAAATGGAAACTTTCAAGATTAGCGTACTGAACGATTTCTATTATTATATATGTTATTTCAGGATTTATTTTCGTTGATCGGATCGAGCACATAGGGTGCGAGCCCGAAGTCAATTAATTCTCTTTGGCTGATCATCAAGACAGCTGACCGAGGCGAAACCTACTGCTCAAGTCTGACGAATGCCGTTTATGTTCCTGGTGAAAAAGAAAAGAGTCGCTTTCCTTATTCTAGCAAATAAGAAAGTAAACTACCTTATTCTAGCAAATAAGAAAGTAAACTACCTTAAGATTCAGATAAGAAAAGAGTTCCAAACTAAGAACCACCTTAAGTCCATGCGAGCTGGGCTGACATTGCCAATCAAAGACCCTCCTTGCACGTGAACTCCTTCCTGACGGGCCTCGTATGCAATTCCATCCTTTAGAAGAGTAAGAATTATATCGTACGAAGCCCAACCCTGCGGATGATGCGTCTCTAGCAAAGGAAAGGATTTGTCCCTTGAATCCGAGGAGTCTATTTCTCTGGCTTGCTCTTCAAAAAAAAACGGTGTATTCTTCTCTGCTTCCCAAGGGTATGATTCCCTTGTTCAGAAGTGGTTCCAATTCTAGGTGAACCGAATCCGGTGGTTTTCTCTTCCCGAGCGTTGGTCTCGTCTTGGTTGGAGTGAAGGTGCGTGCGAAGTACCCGGGTAGGTGTTGAGCCCATGATTGAAAGGCTTTCGCATCATAGGTTCAAAATATATCGTAGATTAATGTAAATTCGTCATGACCTTGACATGGCGTTAGGGAGATGATGAGAACTCCCAAAAGTAAAAAAAAAAGACCAGTGAACAAGGTATCAGGTCTCCTAAAGCTCCTCAGACCAACATCGGTCGAAAGACGACATGAGCCTTCCAAACACCTGAGGAGCGAGCTTATTTACAACCTAAGAATGTATGTTCCAATTGAAGCTGTGGTTCCAACTGGATCCGACTCATGTATCGGTGAAGGTCAGTTCCACGATCAGTTAGAAGTGGTCGCTCGTTGTGTTCCTGGATGGAGTCGTTTTGGTCTCGGTTCAGTGTGCCAAGCCATAGGTCTCTTTTCATTTCATACTTTGATCTCTGTCGAGTGCTATCGTATAATAAGGAAATCCTGGTTGTGAGGGATGGTACCACATATTTAAGATATTTAAGATATAGGTCTTAGGATACTATAGGGAGAGGGAAGGGATACTCCTTTGATGAATAAGTGCGAACATCCGGTCTTGTAAGATCCGCTGCAAGAATACAAGATCCGCTGTTGTCTCTTTAAATCGTATCATCTATGGCGAGTGGTATCATATATAAGAGAAAGGTTGCTTTTAGGAGTAGGAGTGCTTCTAAAATACGTTGTTTGAAAGTGAAAGGTAACTTGAATACGTTGTTTGAAAGTGAAAGGTAACTTGAAATTTCATAAGAGAAGAATTGGAAAGATTCTAGCGTAGAAAGTCTTGTTTACTTTCTCCTCGGAAGAGAAGGTTGAAGCTTATGGGTAGTAGCCTAAGCGCTAAGAAGCTCTAATCCAATCATGCTACTTCAGCTATATGCTGAACACATGCAAGTCGATCAGTTCGCCCTTAAGAAAGAGGCTTAAGTTATCGGTTCGAATCCGAATAAGGGCTTTTCTTTTTTTTCGGTATATAGCTCCGCGAGCAAGGAGCGCCACACGCACGAGCAAAGCAAATTTAACTCAAACCTCATATAATGAATATGCTTCGACCGTTATATACTAGTCTTTCCTATATTTCAATACGATTCTTCATTCGCTTGCTACTCCTATCTACTCTTTTTTTGCTTTTATGGATTCTTTGTCAGAAGATGGGTTGGATTAACTATTTGCTGGTCCTACTTTCAAAGGTTGGCTTCCTTCTGGGGGGTCGCGCCCTATCTTTTTTTTTTATTGAAAATAGGCTGCTCAGGGGGTCTGACCTTGGCGGTTGTTTTTATGGTGAAAGCCCTCCATACTCCCGAGGCCGCGCCCTCTCTCGGGAGTATGGTGTTACCCGCTGGGGAGGATTCGGGGGCGTCTACCTCATTTCCCCAGCCCGAGTGGGAAACGGCGCTCTCTCTCCCAGACAATGTGGCGGCGCCACAACCTCTTCGTTCCCACGTAGAGGAGGAATTACGGATCCTATTGAATATAGGAAGGAAAAAATGCCTTTCCGACAGTCTTTTTCATAAAAGCATAGAGCCATTGGCTCTGAATGAAGCTTCCGTTGGATTTTGTAAAGCTCTCCTCCAGAGAGTGAATGATCTTCAACTGGAGCACTACAATGGGGGGGAGCATCTGCCCTTTTACTTCAGCAGTGCTCGGGAAAAAAATCGATTGTACTCCATTATGTGGGGCAAGTCGGACTAACTTGAGAGATTCTTTTTTTTTGTTTTCTACTTTATTTTCCTGAGCGGTATTATTGCTAAGTCAATCAAAGATAAGGTTGCTTCATTTGTCTCCTCTTCTTTGATGTTTCTTTTTTCGTCGTTGGTTTGTTCTTTTGCGGGTAACTCTTTGATCTAATTCGCTAAGACAAGGGAGTGCTTCCAGTAAGGAATAAGAAAAAGGAGTTCCTCAGACCGGGAGGCAATCTTTTAAAGAAACTCTCTCTTCTGGAGGAATCGGATTAGAACTAGAACAAGCTCTTTGACTCCCCTTGAGGGGTTGGGGGTGGCATCTCTCTAGCAGGCTGTTATTAGTAAGGAAAAGAAGCTACTAGTTTATGAGCTTGAATAGGTTAGCTCGGTTTCGGGAATAGCTCCTCGGATTGGCAGTAATTTGTAGTATGCCGCGCTGCTTCCTTCCCTTCCTTCGAGAACAAGCAAGCAACACACGCCAACGGAATAACCGTTCTGTATGCATAAGAAACTGGATCCACTGTGTTTCATCCGGAACAAGCTACAAGTTGCAATGTGTTAAGCATTTATCATCGGTACAGAACAGGACAATCAACTACGCCCACCCGATGAAGGTTTGGAACCCTGAATCGGCAAGCAAGCTCTACTTCCCCCCCTTGAGGGGTTGCGGGTATGATCTAAGAGTTGTTACACGGCCGGAGGCGCAAGCAAGTCTACAGAAGGAGCCCCCATAGCTTGCGATCACCGAGTTCTGATGATTGGATAGCTCCACCGCTTACAGATTAGCTCCATAGCTCACTGAATGGTCGGGCTTCTGAAAGTCCAGTCTACAGTCCTCCTTTGCTTAGCTCAATAGACTGCTTTACCTCCTTCCCCTGCTTTTCTGGATCTGGATTAGCTCCCAAGAATGAAGCAATGAGATTAAAGCCTAAGGCTAACTACTCACTGCTACTCACAACGCTCCTGCTCTTGGATAGGACAGACTAGCTCCTTCGCTTCATGAGGTCTAGATCTTGCTATGATGCCTCGATAAGCGCTTTCTGATAACCGAAATTTGCTCTAAGATCACTGGCTTGAGTTGTATTGCTCCTGTTCTAGATGAAAAACAGCAAGCGGTCCAAGTTAGTATAGCATTCGATGCTGACCTAAGGCCTAGTCCTCACCAAGACTCAGACCGATACGGTAGTTGAGATAGGAATACATCCCTTCACCCTCGCTAAGGAAAGAGTAGATCCTACTCACAGAGCGGTGGATATGGTTGCTCGTAGAGCGAACAGACCAGTAGCCCATGTACTCCTTCTTACTGACCGCTTTACCGGTCGAAAAGCCGACTAGGCATCTCTCGATAAGCAAGAGCACTTCTCGAGAAGCTTTTGTTGCTGTTCTGAGTGCACGTTAAACGCCTTGTCCAGTATGACATTTCCTGTCGCTTACCGAGAAGTAGAAGTTGGATAGCTATGGTGCCTGTGAGCATCAAACCCGAAAGGCCCCCTTATTAAGAAAGCAACAAAGACTAAAGCACTACTCCCATACCAATCAAGCTGCACTGAATCACCAACCAACACCTGAATAGAGGACGGGACTCCACTCCCTTGAAGCGAAGGGAAACGAAGCAAAGCAATATTCAAAGATGAGGCCCTTGCAGTCGCGAAAACAACAGGGGCTCTGGATCTACTCATGCGGGACTGCCTGCCCTCCTTACCGACTGGATTGCCTGACCTTATCAAGCGGTATCTGATCAATCTTTTGCTTTCCTTTCTGCTTTGGTTTGACTGTATATCATTGGCTTTCCTGCAAATAGAGGATCATTCTCCAGCTATGTCTCTGCGCACGACTTGCTCAACCTTATCCATATCCGCACCACTTGTTCAACCTGCGCACGACTTGACCAACTGCACTACTCTTGGTTTCGAAACGGATTCCTCATCTTTTAGCCTTGATCAGCGATCTCCTCTTGCCTGGACGGCTGATGATTCTCTCACTCGTTGAGTTCGCCATTCCGACGATAGAAAGGTGGTTCAGTCGGGTGGTCGATCAACGGCTACATCGGCTATGGGGGGAAGAGAAGCAAGTAGTTCCTCCCGGTTGCGAGATAGCGATCTCAGTTGTGGTGGTGAATCTCCCGCAGTGCCGGCAAGATCATCCATTGGTTACGTCGACCCGAGAAGAGCAGGCTTTAAGTTCGAGTCTTGCTCCTGTCGCCTCATCAGGCTTGGTAGGTTCAAAATAGAGGTATGCTTGTCTTTACTTGATATTGATTGAATTCGTTGCCGCAAACGGATACCCTACCTTTTTAGTCAGCTGAGGAGTTGGTCGCTCATTAGCCAGATGGAGGAGTCTTGCTTGAATCCACCCATGCTTCAATTGCTCTTGAGTCGGTACCCGAGATAAAGAAGGCACCCGGTCTCCCGCCTTCAGTGGATCTCTTTCTACTCGTGCATGCCTCTTCCGTCGATGACGTGATCTCTGAAATTCGATCGATTGGAGTCGGGTCATGATCTCATTCCTCCCCTCAATACTCGGGTTAGTTCTTTCAGCCGATGAGGAAAGCTGCTTCTCGACTTTGGCTGGGCCAGTTCTTCTGGTTGGACTACTTCCTCTGACTAGGCTACTTTCTTTGGTACTGGCAATCGGGAATGCCGTTCAAAGAAAACAAGTAGCTTAGGGGAACTTGTTCTCGTTCCTCTGGTTGGGTTAGCTGTTTAGACCGATAGAAGAGGAGACCAGTAAAAAGAACTAGTCTAAGGCTTGGGAACGGGTTCTGAGATTTGGTAGTTGAGACGGTCTAGGCACACGTTCAATAAGGCAATAGTTTAAGCAAGGAGTTCCAATCATTCAAACAAGACGCATAAGGGGGTGGATGCTTTATATGTATGCCCTTCCTGGAAGCGGTCAAGTCTTTCTTTATTGCTCGATTCGGCTTGATTCGTGGAGAGGTGTCGCTGGCTCAAAGGGTGGAAATAAGCGATGAAGGTATAAGAGACAGGCGCAGAGCTATGAAATTATTCAAAAGCTCACTAGTAGTCGCTTAAGGCAAGAGGGAGGCACTGCGAGCCAAACCCATGTTGCGAGTAGCTTCTCTTTTTCTCAGTGAGTCGGATGAATCGATGGTTCCAAACCTTCCCTCACTCCGCTCGTTAGCTAGAACAATTAGAGTAGGCGAGGTTCTGAATGCAGCCGCTCAGTAGGGGCTTCCTAGAGGACTCAAAGTAGGCTAAAAAATATCCCTCCTGCCTGAAACACTACCGCTTCGTTCAGTCGGTATAGCAGTCGGTATATTCGTATATCCCTTGCCTGAGCAGTGAACGTAGTTCACGATGGGTTAAGGGGGCCCCTACCATTAGTCGTCTATAGGGATCTGGGATTCGGTATTGAATCAATCCTTAACTTCGTTCGGTCACTTCAGAAGTCATATAATATACCTAATTCTATTGAGTTGATTCCATCTCCTTGACTTTGTTCACATTCAGTAGCAGCTTGCTGGTGTCCCTTCAGGTCAGGAACTCCAGCAATAGGCAGCTACCCTCATGGAACTAAATAACACTACTCTCATCCCTCTCCCGAGGTAGCTACTATTTGTATTCGTGCTCCTTAAGTCGATTAAGACCTGTATATAAGTCAGATGTTGGAAGGGGAAGCTCCCCAACATATGAGTACTCTTTCAGTCAAGTAATACCCCTTAGCCTTATAGTAGAGTAGCTAAGAGCTTCTGGTAATTTAAAAACGTAGGGATCGTTCTAAGGGCTTTGAGGGACGTCTTCTGTTTCCCTTATCAAGCAAGCCACAAGCCGCAGGCCTTTGATGCCATCTTGGCGGTATCGGTGTCCAGTCCCTCAGTATCAGTCAGCGAGCGCTGTTGGTAAAAGAACTACTTAGCAAAAACGCCTGCAAGTAGGTGTATTCTGAGAACTACACGAGCTCTTTTGGCAGAAAAGCTGAAACGTCCTTCGTCCTCCACTCGCCGGAGACTATGGGGATCTGGGATTTGAGAACACTGACTGACGGCACTCAACTGACGGGACTTCGGGCCAGAAGAAACTATAGACTGTTTACTGACGGAATGAAGGCACGAGACTGAGACGGAGACCACAGCAACATGCGAGTACGAACTATACCACAAGCCTATAAGCTAAGAGAGCCCAGGCCAAGGAGCTCTCTCGAACAGGGAAACTCGAAAGCCTAACGCGAGGGTTCCTCACCTCAAGTCATTCTGCGCACTAGTCCCTCGAACGCAAGCATAACTGCTGCCGTGCCCACCTCTAGCACAAATGCCAAACCCGAATCTCGTCTTGATCCTCTGATCCAAGGTAGCACCGCACTCAAGTACTTTGACATATCTTTGTCTTCACCTCGAGTGAGAGTCGCTCCACCTACTTGAAGCGAACACAAGCTCAAATCCTTCATCGAAACATTTTTGGACGTGCTTCTGCACAAGACATGGCAGTCCTGCCACGACTGCATGGCCCCACTTCTACTCGTGGTACCACCTCCGCGCATGTCCAAGCTCAAAATGCACCCTCTAAGCAATCGAGCACCAAAGCCGATCTTCCTCAGAAGTCCGACACGCCGCATCCTCCATGGCCAACTCGTCAGTCTGACACTGACGGAGCAAACATCTTTCAGAGTTCCTTTTAACGAGTCTCCCACACTCAGGCACACCTCTGATTGATCTCGAATCGCTCTGATACCACATAGTATCAGAGGAAACCGGTCCATTATCTCAGCTCTGATACTATGGCAGATTTTTCCGAACAAACAAGCCAACAAGCAACGGCTAGCGCGAAAGCCGTTGCGCGTTAGCCTTACGTTATATGCGTTTTCTTGCTGGGGTAGATCCGAGAACGAGAAAGCCTGGTCCATTACCCATACCTAGAGTCATGGTGGACATGCAACTCCTTATCAATGAAACATTGATCAATCAATGAAGGGGGTAATGACGGGGTTGACACTCTTCCCGATCAGAGAGGTGACCCCACTCTGCTTTTGGTAGGGTGCTCACAAGAGGATACCAAGATGCATGCGAGGATCCACTCCCTTTTTCGGTTAGGAGAGAAGAAGCAGCTAGAATAGTTCAAATAGTCTGAGACCGTGACCTCGTCTCTCAGTCAATCCAGTACGAACTCACTCCCAGGATTTCTGGTCTTTCCGCCCCTGTCACTCGAGAGAATGATTTAGTGAATGCCAAACCCACCTTTGGATGGAGGTTTGGTTGAGCCTCAGGTAGACGTCTGCCGATGTTGGATGGGTACATTGTCGCATTCATAGGGGGTTTGACCGATAACTAGATCATTTCGATCATTCCAAGCGAGATTCACCAATTAGAACCTCTGCTCATGAGGGGTGAATAGTTTATGGTTAGAGGATAAAGCAGCCTAGATAAGAAGACCCAGGAGCCCCACCCAGGTATGACAGGTATCCAAGAGGCCAATGAATGATACCGAGAAAACAACGTAACTGACTCGAGCACTGACTGACCGGAGGGAAGACAAGAAAGGAGATATCTCTTTCTTGAAAAAACCGGACAAGACGCCTTTCATCACTCACAGTAGTGACCGCTCTCGCTCTTCTTGGCTCGTAGTGGAGAAACCCGAACGGGGGGTCTCATTAGAATGAACATGAACCATGAAGGTTCATAAGGGATGAATAGGTACAGGCGGTAACAACTGAATCCTGGAACCGGGTGGGGTGGAAAGCCTATCAGTTACAGATAGATCTCCGGATTTCATTCATGGATCCTCACCCCATTCTGATTGTGTGAGTTTTCAGTATTCCTCACTTTCTGTTAGTGTTCAGGCGGCTCATCGCTGAACACACGGTAGATCTTGCCTTGATAAGGAAACTTGATGCACTGATGATGGCGGTGGTGGCCGGATTCTTTTTTATGATGGGTTAATAAGGGTTTGGGGCAAAGGGACTGATGATGGTGACAGTGACCGGGCGACACTTGGTGGAACAGCGGATGGGTTTGGAGGAACCTCGGGTGCCTGAGTCTTAGGTGGGGCAATCTTTATTTTCGTGACTCCGTCCCATGGTGTGATGTAAGGCAGGTAGTCTTCATTGAATATATCATCATATACGCAAGCGACTGACTGCCTCGGAGGAGGGCTGACGATCTCCGGCTTAATCACTGTCTTGGCTTTCTCTGGCTCTGTCACGGGCTTTACTCTCCTGGTAATAGCTGGCTCACAGGCGGAGTCATTATCCCTATCTGGCTGGATTGAATCCTTCCTTTCCTTCTTTCCTTAATCTTTTGAATGAATCAATACCTGTTTCCTTGGCGACTTCAGGGAAGTGGAGCGAAGGGACTAGCTAAGGTGCTACTAGTGGTTCGCTTTAAAACAGGGGAGATTGATCCGACCTATTGGCTAGCTAGGAAGGCTGGTCTGACTAAAGCAACTACGGACAAACAAGCCGTTCCACTCGTGCTTCTCTTGGGAGAATCACTTCGTTACACTAACCTTAACGGACCATAGGAGTACCTAAGGCGTACTTAGTGATCTCTTTTCAATAAAGTAAGTAAGTGTGAAATGACTTTCTTTTAGCTGCCAGCCAGCAATACTGAACCTCCTCTCCCTATCGGTCGAGCCAGCTTCCGCTTCCTTAGCGTAGTCTCAATCCATAGCTGAGTTCTTTCGTTCCGAGGGTTAGGATCCAGGGTTGGTCGAGTAGCTTTGCTTCCTCTCCTTTCAGTCTTTTACTTTCGCTCCACTAGCTTGAAGTGGCAAAGGGAAGTCCCAAGTTCAATCATTCCATTCGCCTTAACGGACCGTAGGACTAGTAAGGTCCCATTAGTGCTCTACTAGTGGAAAAAAGGTGTGCCTAAGGGCGATTACTGATTAGCTTTGAAAAGGGAAGCTACTTCTTCCTTTCTTTCTTTTCCGAAGGCTAGGAAAGCTAGGAAGGCTACAGCTGCTTACGGACACTATTGCCGTAGCTAGCTAGCCTTTTTCAGCTTGCTTTCTTCCGTTTCCTCTCCAACCTTACTCATTTAGGGCCTTCGCACCTCAACCTATCGGTCGAGCCAGACCTACCGTTTACCTATCCCTATCGGCTTTAGTAAACCCTACTCTGCTTAATTCATTCTATAGGGCGAGGCTTGACGCTTCCTCTCCCTATCGGTCGAGTGCTAAAGCCCTCTCCTTCCTGGCTTCCGTTCCGCCAAACTGCTTTCCTTCGCTTCCTCAACCTATCTAGCTAGCCGTCACTGGTAGTCTTTCCAAAGAGATCTGTGTTGCGATCTACTTATTCACTAGGTGGGTTGTGAGATTTAGACGAAAGGGAGGGTGGTTAAATACCGCCTTATACCTTAAACCATTTTGGCATGCCAAAATGGTTTACTATGGTGGGACCTTTGAGAAGGAAACCCGCTAATTTGTCTCAATCTCACTTTCTCGAGATGGTATACCTCGCCGCATCCCGGAGTTCCATCGTAGGATGATCAGGATGCGAGACTGCAAGGCTGACCGCCTTGTCCAACTCTACCTGTCGTTCTTCTCCATTTCTAAGTTGATATTGTTGGTCCGGGCCAGGTATCCTTTGAAAGGGATAGCTCGACGGGTAGAAGTCGACGAACTGCTCGAAGGGCTCGGTGAGCTCTACGAGGAGTACGCAGTCCCTTTGTTTGAAAGATATATTCCATCTTACCTAAAGAAACCTATGGAGATAGGTTTCCGCTGGAGGCCAACTTGGTCCTCAGTCCCTAATTCGGGTTCAGGTAGATGGGGGAAGAACGCTTTCCAAGCGTTTTTAGCGGAGTTAGCTGCTCCGTATGACTGGTTTAGGGTCATGACGGCGGAAGTTAGCTCTCCTAATCTGTCTGATTGGTCAACCAATTTGGGATTGATTGACTGCGCGGGTGTGTTCTTTAGACGCAGGGATATTTATCCTATCCCTAGTAGTCTAGATGAACCCATTCAGAGCAGTTGGGAATGTTGGTGGAAGTTATGGACATTGTGTTCACAAGTGGATCAAGATCATATTAAAGATGTGATACCCAATGACAACTCCACGTTAGTATTGATCCCAGGCCGTTTGGCTGAGAAAATGGAGGGAGCTGGAAAGCTTCGCGTGTTTGCAATCCCGTCACAGCTGAAACAGTGTTTATTGAGACCAGCCCATGATTGGGCCATGGATACACTTCGGTTGATCCCATGGATGGGACCTACGATCAGTGTAAGCCATTGGCTCGACTTTTTTGGGTGTTAATAATGAGTTTCGTTTTGATCTCAAAGCCGCAACCGATACCTTTCCAGCTATGCTTCTTGGAAAGATGTTAATCGGTGTATTCGGCTCCGCTGTTGCAGCTGCTTGGGTGGGCTCTGGGCTTGTAGCCAATATGTTTAGAGCTAAGGCCCATCGCCGAGAAGGTCACTGTATGGTGGCGTTCGGCACGGGACAACCACTTGGTTTCTACGGTTCCTGGCCATTATTCACTCTAGCACACCACAACACCGTGTGGTTGAGTGCTGAGTTAGTGGATCCGGGATCCCGGTTTACTGCCTATGCTATCTTGGGTGACGATATTGTCATCGGAGATGCAGAGGTGGCAGCTATGTACCAGAAGGTGGTGGCCATTGCCAAGGTTAAGATTTAAAAAGTTCGGACTTAAAGCTGGCAATAAAAAGCATCCATCTGCGCTTTCGCTTTCGAATGAAGGACGCTTGGTGCACCTTTCGCCAGTTCAAGGAAGTGGAGCGAAGGGCTTCCACTTATGAATAGAGATAGATACTAAAGGGCCCCTTAAGAAAGGGACGCATAAACCACACATGAAGTTTGCACAGGAATTTAGAAAGACAAAATAGATTGAATGAACCTTGGTACCGCTCTTAAGCCAATCAAGGGAGTGACGCGAAGGAACTCTCCGGTGAGAGGCCCGAGCGGAACGTCTTCATCTGTCTCCCTTAATGCTTCGCCTGGACGAATAGATGACTAAGGACCCGTTAATGGTCAACTTGAGGACCAAGAGCACGGGTACCTCCACCGTCCGGTGCCCAACCTCCCCCAAGGTCTCATTAGAAGCGGTTAGTCCTGACTTGACTTGACCGACAACAGCTCATGAAGACAAGACCGTTCCTCTCGGGCCCCTTAGGGAAGGGTCCCTCTCCCCCTTAACTATTGTGAGTCTTCGTCCCTTCGCTTCAAGCTATGTTCGTACCTAAAAGTGACGAACCGCTTACGTGCCCCTTTCAGGGACTTTTGCTAATAGAAGGCTAAGCGTAAGATAGCCTTGCTTACGTGCCTTACTAGCTGCCTTACTCCTTTATAGCTGCCTTAGACGCAGCTGCCTTAAAAGCCGCCTTCTAGGGAGACTATTGCCGTTGCTAGCTAGCCTTCTTAATCTCCCTCTCCTTCCTTGCTTTATTAGAGATTAGTTGGTAACCTACTCTCCTTTCTGTCAAGCTTCCTTTTCCGCTCCCTAAGACACGGAAAGGAATATTCTTAGAAAGCCAAGCCTTCTAGTACGGTACGGACCACTAATAATACGCTCTTTCGTGGCTGTCTTTCATTCAAGTAGTTCCTCTCCTTTCAGCTTTCTAGCTCTATCTTCTTTTCAAAATAAGAAAGGAAGAGGAAAACAACTACCTATTGGCGACGTCTGAATAACCGCATGACGAAACCATCTCCCCTTTCTGGGCCGAGTACACCGGGATAGCACCCGAGAACCCGCACCTAGTATGCGAAAGGTCTAAGACCACCGTACAGGACGGTACTCCGAAACCCGAGAAGGTAGTAAAGTAACGAAGACGACACAAACACTGATCGAATAGACTTAGCGGAAATAGGACTGAGGTCCACATTCCCTTTGTCGACCATAAAGCGCTTAGCCATCTCAAATGCGCCCGTATAGGAGACCAAGGATTTATCCCAGGCAATCTTGACTCCTAACGCGCACATAAGGGAAGACTATTCTTTCGCCATCTTCTCATCAGCGATGCACACGTCATCACCGAAAAGAGCATAATCCTTGAAACCAAAGGTCCCATACGCCCGTTGTGCGCAAAACTGAATCACCAAATGGTGACAAAGCGCAAAAGCGGGCCAAGACCCAAGTGACCCTAATGGTTGACCCATCATATAAAAGAAAGTAGGCAGCGCATAACCATCGCCGGTCTTTCTGCACCCCCATGGTATGGGATAACACCCAACCATGTTACCGTCCACCGGACTAAGACTAGTCTCCTCTGCGACTAGTTTTCTGGCCGAGACCTATGAGAATTGGTATATCCATCTGGCTGCTCAATGAGGAAGGCCTCGACGGTCGTTCCCTGTTCGACGTTGGATTGATTGGGGCCGGGCCATAGGAATTCTACCTACTTAGTAACATGGTTCACACGCTCCTCATTCTTCTTCCAAGGACGGGCCGGGCCATATGATGACACTTGGTCTGGTCCATTAGCGCTACATAGCCCCATCCCACCAGCTGCGAGAACTGCTATCGAGAAGTGAGTTCCCGCTTTTCCTGCGGATCTCTTTGCTTCCCCTGGGTGGTGGGCCTGGCTGCAGGACATTGATACGTCGCTTGAGAATGACTCAAACCCACCGAAGGACGGATTGTTTCCGGGTAACACAACAAAGGGTTTTCTTCCATTCAATAAGAAGAATGTGATTGAATCTCGGAAGCATTGCTATCAATTGGTTTGGCTCGAGCGGTCGAAGCACCACTCGGTGATCGTTTTTCCTTTCCCTTACTTGTACTTTTCATTCCGAACCTTGACTCGCATACTTTATATACATCATATATGCCTGATTTCTTGTTCCTTCCAGTTCCTTTTAGGGTTCTATCTGGTATACCAGAATACCAGAGACTGACCTTCAAGGATATTGAGGGATACCGGGGTTGAACCAGGGATTCAATCACAGGCATACTCGGAGTGCGCATATGTCTCGACAGATAGCCGTCAACATGGACTGGAACGGGATCGCCTCTACCAATCGCTTTTAGTAGCTGGTACTCTTGTTTTTCAGCCCAATCTTTCAGATCCCGTCGTAAGGGGAAAACTGAGTCTGGCCGGTCTCCGGTGATGTCCGAGAACATACCTGGTGTGTTCCTTCAGCTTCGTGTTTCTTTGGCTCAGGGCCTCCTGTTGGTCATACCATACCGCTTGGTGCCTCCTTACCTCAACATCGATGAATTTCCCGAGACTTACCATTTTCAGTGTATATTTGGATTCCGAGTTCACCCTTTGTGGTAACCATATCCTATAAGGGCTCCTCTTGGCCTCACCACCCATTTACCTGTCAGCTAGAGGCGTCAAAGCAACACGTGTTAGACGTAGACGTCTCTCTTCGTCGCGGTAGGCGGCTCTTAGAAGGATTATTGGAGCCACAAAAGCAAAAGAAGCATGGGACATCCTACAACAAGAGTTTCAAGGCAACACAAAGGTGATTAGCTTCAAACTTCAAGCTCTTAGAAGACAATTGGAGAATCTAAAAATGAAAGAATCCGAAAGAATTCAAGATGACTTCTCTAGAATAATTGAAATAGTCAATCAAATGAGATCATATGGTGACAAAATTCCTGATCAAAGAGTTGTGGAGAAAATGGGAATCCGCTTGCCGGAGAAGTATGAATCCATTGTGACTGCAATAGAAGAAGCCAAGGATATTTCGTCCTTGACCGTCCATGAGTGGATGGGTTCTCTACAATCTCATGAACAACGGCTAAATAGGCATGCTGAAAAATCTGTTGAAAGTGCCTTTCAATCCCTTGGCTCTAGAAGTTTTTTAGAGAAAGAATCCACAAGCTTTGATCGAAAGAAAGGAGATACATACAGAGGTTGAAGATCAGGAAGAGGAAGAGGACAAAGCTCAAGGGGAAGAGGTAGAAGTGGTAATGATAGAGGTACAAACTCTGAAAGCTTTAGATCTCAATGTAATATTTGCAAGAAAACAAAGAATTTAGAAAAAGACTGCTGGTTTCGTGGTAAGCCACAATGTTTCCATTGCAAAAAGTTGGGACATGTTGGGTAGTTTCAAGAAAAATCATCAAGCTCATTTTTCTGAAGGAAAAGAAGAAGAAGAAGGAAATATGTTCTATGCATGCCAAGCTGCTTCTGAACAAAAAAAGAATACTTGGTATCTTGATAGTGGTTGTAGTAACCACATGACGGGTGATGAAAATGTTTTTCTAGATATGGAGACTTCTGTGAAATCACAAGTGGAATGGGCTTTGGTGCAAGCGAAAGGAAAAGGCACCATTGCCATAGAAAAAATGAAAGGGACCAAGTATATTCGTGATGTATTACTTGTTCCCGACTTAGAGCAAAATTGACTTAGTGTTGGGCAGCTTGTGCAAAATGGATACTTTGTTCATTTCGGAAATGATTCCTGCATCATATATGATAAGATAAAACAAAATCAAGTAGTCACGAAGATAAAGATGGAGAAAAAGCAACATTTCCCTATTCCATTTCGATATGCAGGAAATGTTGCTTTTCAAAGTGAAGTGTGTGATGAATCTTGGTGGCTATGGCATAAAAGATATGGGCATATGAATTTTCAAGGCCTAAAAACACTATATCAGAAAAATATGGTGAGAGGTTTGCCAGCCATTGAAGAAAAGAAGGTTGTATGTGAAGGTTGTGTTCTTGGAAAACATCATCGTGCTTCATTCCCTACAGGAAAAGCTTGGAGAGAGTTATTTTTGCTCGACTTTCTTCGCTGCTCTAATCGAGAAGTGGGATCGATGTGTGAGGTCTAGTAAGTGTTCCGCGAAGATAGAGAAAGGTTACTTGTACCGGCTGGTTCACCATAATATGAACAAAACAACAATGGAATTGGTTGTTACCTTTTTTGATCAACAGGAAGAGGCTAGGATCATTTTTACAACATGCCACGACGATCTATATGGAAGGGCAGTTTTGTTGATAAAGTCATGTTGAAAATGAAGAATAAAAGAGAGAGTCTGTTATGCCGGTTCCGCACGTGGAAAAAAAGTCCCAAGGGAATCCACTTTTTTTTGGACTTTATCTCTGTTTCTATAAAAATTTGTGTGTTTCTTTTCTTTATGTGGCTTGTTGGGATTCTGGTTGCCCATGCCGCTGGTCGAAATGATGAGCCAGAGCAAGAGGTGGAGCAGGAAGAGGAGCAAGCCCCTGAACCGGCACAAGTTCCCCACGCTCAGGAAGATCAGGAGCAGCCTCAGGTTGAAGAACCAGCGGCTGTGGAAAATGCTGAACACCAGCAGGAGCTGCGTGAGGAACTTATTGGTTACTTGACTGCACGGCTCGGCTTACGCAGCTAGTTCGTGAGCAGTATGAGATAGGGATACATCAGGGGCTCTCCTCTTCTTGTCCAGATATGGAAACGGTATACCACGAAATGGCCGAAGGCATTATTGTCGACTTAGAGCTTTATACTAATACAGACACAGAAACACTATTGGAGCATGCGAACCACTTTTCAAAAAACAGACAACACTATTCTCAATTAATTAAAATGCGACTCCCGAAGTAATATAATGGCGTTGTTGATATCATTCGTACAATAATTCTATTAGCTATTCATTGGCTTTTTTGGAATTTTTTAAAGGGCGGTGAGTCGGTCTAGGTGGCAAAAGAAGGTAGCCGTAGGGAGGGGAAGGGCACCTGCGGCTGGATTGAATCCCTAAGAGTGATTAAGGACAAAGCAAAGTAACGGCTTAAAAAAAGGGTGGTGGGCGGGGAAGGAAGCAATAGCGCACCTAGGCGAACAATAAAGCAGCGAAGGAACAGCGCTAGGAAAAAAAGCAAGCAGCACGTAGGAGATTGGATCCATGAAGAGGTTCCCAATCAGTTGGCCGAAGCTTGACATTGAGTTCCAAAGGAGTATCAGCAATCTTATTGTCGGAGAGACCAGCACGAGCAATAAGATCGGAAGCATACTTAACTTGCGATAGAATATATCCCTGAGGTGAAGAGGCCACTTCGATGCCGAGAAAGTCACAGTAAGACCTTCCCCGAGTTCTTACTCCCCGACTCTATAGCTTGAGGTGCCCGCTTCTCTTCTGCCAAACAATAGAAATACTAAATTAATAAACCTCCGATCCTTGTTATGAGAGGCTGGCATTTTCACTCGCGCTACCCGACCCGACAGGGAAAACGAAGTCACCCCTGTCTCTAAGCCTGCTAGCTAGAAAGCCCTACGCAAAGAAATGTTTTCGTTCCTTGTCTTGGTCTTGGGCCAGTCTAATTCTATGCTGCAACCAATGCTTAACACATACATTCTTTCTTAGTTGGATTTTTCTCTCACTTGGAGAGGACTTTCTCTCCCTAAAGGGTTCTCCTGTAGAGGGGGTTTTCCCTGGCTAGAACCTGTGTGGAGTGGATCTTCACCCAGGTGATTTTTATCCCTATTTTGTGAGGAGGACATGAAGATTTAAATGAAATGAACAACTTTCTTATGCCGATCTGAGGAGGCTAAGTGACCTCCTGGCAGAAGTTTTCTTTCCGAAATGGCTGTTTTCTTGTCACTGGTTGATTGAAGGTGAATATGACGATTGTCTGGAGCGATTTCTGACCGATAATGGAAAGGTCGTCTTGCACATGGGTGAACGAATAATTTAATAGAATAGAGTTCCGTTCGTACCCCTCACTGCGTTAGGTAGAGAGAGATGAGCACGACCAAACACAAGACAGGGGCTGGCGCGAAGCAGGAAACTACGGCGCTGTGTCTGTGTAACGATCCGGTGCGACGACTTCCGATAAAGCACTCGAACGATTGCCACTGATCGGACTTTGTCTATCAGTCTATTGTTCCGCTCCGGAAACCGAACCAACGCTCCTATCACACTTTCCTTTACTCAATTGCCAGGGCTTGACTAACCGCTGTCCCGTCGGAGGAATGAATTGGCCTTTCTCTTAGGCTTCGAACCATGGGGGCATGGTTCTAGGCGTGCTGCTGACGAAGCCCTTGCAGCAGTCTTGCTGAACGGAGCTGACGAGACCATGCAATCACGATTGATTCGCTCTCGCGCTTGTTCGGCCGGCGTACCGAGTGATGTCTACCACAAGCACCTGTTGCGTAACTAAAGCACAAAGCCTTATCTTAGACATGTTCAACTTGAAACCCGAGGGCTCGCTTTCCCTCCTCATCAGCCCCATCTAAGTCAATTAGATGATCTTTTCGTATCGAGGATCTCCCTTCTGGGATTCCCTAATTCCCTAGTGCGACTGATCTAACGAAACGAAATAAGAAAATAGAGCGTTAGCTGTCGTCTAAATACTAAGAAAGGCGATAGCTGTCGCTGTCGTTACAAACTAAACTAAGGGAGATGGGTGGGATAAGAAGACTATACCTAACAATCAATCCCTACCTAACCTTATACTAAGAACTATGGGGTGGTTGGGCGGGAGAAGAACTAAACTAACTAACTAGCCATGCCATACCAAAGAAGCTAGCCCCGTAGCGAGATAGAGAATAAGGGTTGGAGGGAGGGAAGAGATATGCTAGATTGCAGTACTCGTGTAGAGAGTAGGATCGAGATCTAGGGTAGGGTAAGCTTCAACTCAAATATGATCGAGAAGAGCGTTTCCGCAGCCTTTAAAGGTGCGTTGAACATGGGCGGTGGGTGGGGAAGGTAGATGTGATAGAATGAGAGATAACGATTATTAGTATTATTAATAGTGGTCAGTTGCGATATGCGATATCCGTTCCCTTGGAAATGAATTCACTTCTTTCATTCCCCACCACCCATGGAAAGGCCTTCCTTCTCGGATCAAGGGATTCCTATTCAGCGGATTCGGCATCTGATGGTGAGGCCTATGATGTGCCGAAAAGAGTGACTAGTAGTACCACGATGAAAATGACTTGACGAATGCCAGAAAGAAATGTCCCGAGGGCCATAACGCCATAAACGAGTGCCAAAAAGCATGAAATTGACCTGAAAGAAGGTCCCTAATGCCATAAGGAATTACTAGACAGAATGAGTAGTACAAGTTTATTTAAAAATAAAAGTAGTCGAGAAATACGGTGTTGAGAAACAAGTGCAAGGATGCGTTAAGGCGCTAAACATGTGGTCGTAGATAAAGAAAGGAGTGGATGGAGAGGAGTTACAGTCGAGTCGCTAGCCAGGAAGCACTTTTCCACTGCCTAAGCTCCGAGCTCACCCAGCTCGATAGCAGACTAATTTCACCCACTTTTCAACTACTTTTCTCAGAAATGAATCAAAAACTGAGTCCTTTTTTGCTACTTCAGATCGGCACCCTCGCTTTGAACCCCATAACACAAATATCACTGCCCGGCGGGCGGCCTATTCGAGGGAGTAGTTCCCTTCCTTGTACCTACTAACCCTACCCATATGCTCGCCAGACATCACCCCCTGCTTTGACTTTGCATCAGACCCATTGCTTTGACGACCGGACCCACATATCATCATATTTCACCATCGACCATACACTCCATGTCGTGTGGAAAAAGAAAGAAAGACCACATCCCTTGCTTGAACAACAGAGCTCGCTTACCTCGGATAGTGGCAGACGGAAAGGAATGGAGTGGCTGAAAGGAGGGTAGAAACGGCAAGGAGTGATTCACAATAAGGAAAGCAGCTCTCAGGAGGTGGGGAAGAAGGAAGGAAGTAGGGCAGGATCGCTTGCTTGAACGAGGGGAGTGGGTCCCAAGGAAAGGAAAGGACTAGTTCAACCAAAAGAATGATTAATGACAGAAGGAATCACCGGGAGGGGAAGAGTGACTAAAACAAGTAGTCGAGAAAGAATTACTAGACAGAATGGCATTGACCAGATATAAGTACACGAGAGAATGACTATCACCAACCATAAATACGATACAATAAGGCACTCCCTTGCCCCTCGGCAAACAACCACAGCCCCAAGCCCGTCCACTAGCTGCTTCAAGTCTATCCATTGGCCAAAAACAGGATCCGTTTTATCAGCTTTTCAACGGCACACCCTTGCTTACGCTTCGAGATACCCTTCGGCAGGTCTTCGGTAGGTAAAGAAACTGAATCCCGATTCCAAAATGACTCAAAACCGGGGATCAAATCACTCAGTTTTTAATGGCACCCACGAAGAACAGGAGGCACCTCAGACAGTTGTAATCAATCCAGTTCTATAGCATTACAAGTCTCTTTCCATCCAGTCTCTTTTGTGTGCTTGTGAGCTTTGCTTTGGTGCTAAGTGTGGGAGCTCTTAGAGCTAGGCTTACTCGTCTACTAAGGGAGCTGTTGCACAGAAAGCCGTGGAGTGACTTCCGTTAATAAACCTGACTTCATACCTAGATCTGTGCAGGTCAAAGAGATAGAGAGTAAGCTCAAGCAGTTGACGCCAGAAGAGCGAGCCAGGGTAAAAGGGAAGGCGCCTGTCGTGTATGATGATTTGAAGAAGGAAAATAGGCCTGCCTTTAATGGTTTCATTGTCCACCGGGGAGACAGGATTCTGAAGCATGCTTTAGGCGCCGTGTCAATCAGCCTATGAAAATAGGCGGGGGCTCGTCCGAGAAGGGAGCCGCAGAGATAGGGCGATGTAATCATTCAGAGGGTGGTGATTCCCGAAAGAAAGGGAAGTGAGGTTGCCTATGGCGATGAACGGCACTTGGAAATAACTATTCTAGACGGGGGTTGACAACCCGGTCTTTGAAATGGGGGTGTACTATTCGTCGAAAGGCACCCATTCAAGTTGAGGATGGCTGATCAGCGAGGCGTAGCCTCTGAGGGGATTCTGAAAGACATAAGAATTTGGATCCAAGGATGCTCCTATGTAGTCTATTTTGTTATATCGCTCACTACTGAGCAGGATCATATGATTTTCTTAGGCAGGCCTTGGCAGCAACAGGCCAAGGTAGGTGATTCAACATTGGGCTGAAGGGACCGTGGCTTTGAAATGCCGAGCCGGGTGGTGATCCACTTAACTTAGGCGGAGGATACTATACTTTATACCATGCCACGGATAATTTGAGCACCTCGGGTGAAGAACGCTCCGCCCGGGAGAACGTCCGTATAGTAGTACCAAGGATTCAGCCTTCGATCCTTAGGATTGACTCATCTTGTTGGAGCCTAGTAATTCGGACCCAGAAGCCACCGATGAAGACATCAAGAATTGGCTTCTGGGGTCCTACGAGCTTAAAAACCCCTCTTGTTTTATGGTCAAGGAAATAGGAGAAGAAGGAGTAGACGCCGAAGAGGCGGCGACGAGTACCGAAGAGGTGAGGATTGCATAAGACGGTCTTCCTATGATAAACAAACAGGTAGTCATTTTTTATATGATTGTGCGGATCAAGTATCCGAATGCTCGAGCGGGTAGAGAAGTTCATTTATACTCACGATATACTTGGACGCGGCCCACCTAGTTGGACCGTAATGGACTTGTGTATTCCCCCGTTAGAGGAGAAGACGGAGAGGCCTAGCAAAGGGCCTGATCAACCAAAGACTAAGGAAGAGGCGGTGGATCGAAGGAAGGGCCAGAGGAGCACCACCGCCTACGCAGAATGGGCGACGAAGGCAAGGCGCCCTGTTTTAAAAGTATGGCTGCGAAAGCCTTAATTCAATTCAATTGTTATATGGTTTCAGCTGATTACGAGCACAGCAGGGTAGTACTGCCTAAAGGAAGGGGAGAGACGAGTGGTACTAAGGAGGCGCCAGAAGAATCAAATGATGCAAGGGTCCCGGAGCATTTTAAGGAACTAGTCGAAGGAACAAGGGAGTTATGTCTAACTCCGGCTCACACCAAAGAGGCAGGCGATGAGCCTGTAAAAAAAAGGCAAGAAGTAAGACAGACTATTCTCGGCACCGAGGAAGCGCCGCAGGTCATTGCGATAGGCGCAGGTTGGAGGGGAGAACTTCTTGAACAAGCCAAGAGAGGAGTACAAAGATGTGCTCGCGTGGACATACCACGATCTTAAAGGCATACCCCTTTTTTATATTTGCAAGCACAAATCAGATGCGGGAGGTCAGGCGCCAAGCCTGTGAAACAAAGGCCTAGACGAATGAACCCGAATTATGCTGAGCTTGTATGTAAAGAAGGGGAAAAGGAGATTCAACGAATGCTTGACGCCGGTATCATATTCAGAGTTAGCACGAGCTATTTGGTGTCCCCAATAGCTCTTAATAAAAACGATAAGAGTTTGATCTGCGTAGACTTTAGAGAACTTAACAAGGTGACAAAGAAGGATCCCATCCCTTCCCGTTGCCGTTCCAAGATGTGATCTTAGAAGAGGGAATGACATGGACAGCGCATATGATAGGTTATTCCAGAATCGACGTTCATATCGCCGAAGAGGATAAGTTACCACCTTTGTCACGTCGTCTTGGATTTACGCCTACAACCGGATGCCGTTTTTCTTGTGTAATGCACCCAGTGAGTAATCATTCTCTTTGAGAAGATGACTTACTCTAAGGCCTGTAAGGATTGACTTGGATGATTAGAGCGTCTTCGGAAAAGAGGCGGAGCACTTAGAACAGCTCAAGGAGTGCTTAGGCGTCTGTCGCGCGGCTTGTCCCTGAATCCACAGAAGTGTCAGTTCTTAATGAACCAGGGTAGGACACAAAGCCGTTAAGGATTACGAGGGGACCCGTGAAGGTGATCTTGGAAATGACGACGCCTGTGAATGTGAAACGAGTCAGATCCTTCCTGGGACACGTTATTACCGGCGTTTTAGAAATGATTTAGCTATGGCCCCTAGACTTGTTATTGAATAAAGGTAGTCAGTTTGTTCTTCGCGGCGCCCTGAAGGATAAATTCACATCGGCGCCTTTTCAGCTGATAAATGGAGTACTTTATAGAATGGGTTCGGAGTACTCCGTGTGTGTATTTGGAATAAGCCTCTGATGTGATGCGAGAGGCACACCAGGAGTTGCCGGAGGCCATGGGCGGGCCTGAAGCCACAGTAAGAAAGATTCTATTGGCAGGACTCCGGTGGCCTACCATGACGACAAATGTGAAGGATTTTGTGCGGGCGTGCGACGCCTCCCAGAGGACCGGGAAGCCAGGTCCTAAAGTCTATATGCCCTTGACGCCGCGTTTTAAGGTAAAGGGAGGAACGCTGGGGCATCCATTTCGTAGGTTCCTTGACACGCGGAGCGCGTCTCGTGGGTGCAGTCGTCACCGCTACCGAATACTGCTGAGAAAAATGGGTCGAAGCAAGGGCGGTGAGGCATGGCCAGAGAGGTGGCGAAGTTCTTGTATGAGGATGTGGTGATTCGATTTTCTTGCCCTTTTTAGCTTGTGATTGAGGAACGCATTTGATTAATGAAGTGATTGAGCATCTCACTAGCACCTTCATGATTGCATATCAAAGATCACTTTTTACCCGAGGGGGAATGGGCAGGCAGAGTCGACGAATACGGTGCTGGTTCGAATGCTAAAGAAGGCTAGCTAGGAGCATACGGGGAAAGGTTGGGCTTCTCAATTGCCCTCCGCCTTGTGGGCATTCCGCACCACTTACAAAACCACCACAGGTTACACGCCCTTCCGTCTAGTGACGACTTAGCTACTTGTCTGAATTGAATAAGTTCTTTATTCAATAGAGAATATCGTACATAAGACAACAAAATGACATCAGAATCTCAAGCCTAACCTTCCCCTGAAGCTGCCAGACAAGAGCGTACCTTCTGAGCTGTTCTAGAGGAACGGGTTTTGTAGTAGTTGTTAGCAGTTTGAATATAAAAGCTGGGAATTCTTTACCTTTTCTTATTACACGCATGAATGTGGAGCGAAGGGACTCTATTTATAGAGGCTAACAGCGAGTAGGGGCGTAGCGATCATCAGTTTCAGTTCCTTTCTAGAAAAGGAGGTAGGAACTATATGCCTTCCCTCCCTTTGGTCGGTAAGTCACTCTAACAAGAGAAGACAAGACTCTTAAAGAGATGATAGGAGTAGCCTTCCCTTCCTTCAGTCGGTCAGTCAGTCTAGCCAATAAAGTAAAACGAACTAGAATTTCTTTCTTTTTCGTAGTCCGGTAGGGTAGTAGGTCAATCCTTCCTGTCCAGTAACTCAAACTAAAACTAGCCTTCTGGTCATTCCCTTTGGTCAGTCAGTCCAGTCAAGAGAGAGACCCTTCCCTTTGGCTTTTTTCCTTTCGGTAAGTCTAGCCAATCCTGTAACTCAAACGAGAGTATAAGTTAGCTATCCTAACAGAGCTTCAAATAAGAATAAGATGTTGAGTTCTGGATCCCCCTTGCCTGAGAGAGAAAAGAATCTAAAGGAAGTGGCATTTCATATTGTTATAGAACTCTAAAGGAATAGGTGAAAGAACTCTTACAGCCGCAGCGAGCATCCGTCTTCCTGAGACGGAGCGAGCTAAGGCAACCTCACCAAGCGTAGGCAACCTGACCAAAAGGGGATAATCGGTAGGCCGAAGGAATAAATATCCCTTGCCTCCAGCCTGCGAGCGTGTGCTTGCAGAGTCGGAGAGTAGGTTAGTCCCTCTAACCAGAAAAGACTAGATTGACTAGACTAGATAACAGAACCATAAGGAGTTAATGAAAAGCAAAGTGCCTGCGCCCGAAACCCGAAAGATAGATTTGACTCTGATGCACCTGCGACCGGAAGAGGGAGTTTTCTCTTCGACTATAAACGCCCTATAAACGCCGCTAGAGTACCGAAAGTACCCAACTAGCCCGTCACTAGAACTGAATAGCGCCTCGAACCGGGGGAAATCTTCTGTGATCTCCTCACCGGAACAAAGGAAAGATTCTCCAAGTCTAATCCGCTTGCCCTGTGCACGGAAAGAAAACTGTGATCTCTTCATCGCCCAAGAACCAGTTCCTGCTGCTTTCCCGGAAGCTGCTGTTCTCTTTGATTTAACAAAGCCGGCACTGTACTGGCTTAAAGAATTTCCTTTAGAGCGTACGAAAGAACTAGGATTTCTCTTTGGTCTAATCCGCCTGCCAAAGAAAGTATCTATCTCCAACGAAGAGGGAAGGGAACCGCTTACCCGGAAAGAGGGTTCCATCTACGAGTCTCCCTAACTAGCTAAACTGACAAGCCGAGACTAGAATTGTTCTAATAAAAAGGAAATTGATCAACCCCTTGACTTTATGAACGGACTTCCTGGCTCGAGTGCCCTCCCTATTAGAGAAGGTTGTAAGTCTAATCCAAGCGCTTCCCGCGTAAGCCCGGAATAAGGAATTTATTCCTGATCCCCGGAACCAGAAAGAGAAAGGTTCTGTGATCAAAGAAATGTCACCTAAAGCATGCTTCATACCTTCCACTGAGAGGGGCGAGAACGAGTAGCCGCGAGTGAAGGAATCCAGTTTCAGGGTCCGAAGGAGAAGTTGAAACCAGCAATGGATAAAGGTGGAGTCGAGCTTATCTATGCAACTTGTGTTGCTTATGCTATTGTCGAGTTGAGTTGAGGGGCGAGAGTGGGGGCGACCCTTAAGGAATTTCCCCTTATTCAAGATTAAACCCAGGGTAGGACTTCGTTTTTTCAGTCAAGCAAACGGAGGCGAAGCTGTTGCCCAATCTGTCAGCAGTTCTAGTTCCATCTGTCAACTCGAGCTTGTTTTCGGAGAATTTTTCACTGACGTTCCCCAAAAAAAGAGACTACCTGGGAAACCGAACCGTCAAGATCAAGCTTGAATACGAGTCGACGCCCACTAGTAGGATCTGTCCGTCCCATTCCCCTTCTTCCTCGAGTTCTGGAGTGAGGAGCGTAAAGGCAAATCGGCAAAGAGTAGTACGAAAAACCTTGTTCTTACTGGAAGTTTATAGAAGGTAAGGCCAGATAAGAATGAATTATATCTCTCAGTTCTTGCTGTTCCTGTAGCTAGTCGAAGAGCTAAGGTTAGAGAGAGGAATTAGGGTAAGGCCTCACAAAGATCTTCCTTTCTGTACTGGTAGTGTATATATATATATAATAAGGCTAGTGGAATGAAAGCCTGAGGCATGTAGCTCCTTGCCTGTAGGGTTTAGAACACTAAATACTGAATTAGAACGAATTAGATCGAGCTAGTGGCATGTGGCTTTTGGGGTTCCCCCCAGGGAGCAAGCAAGGAGAAGATAGCTGTCTTTGCAGCCTTACTAGTAATAGTAGCTTGCGCGTCCCTCCATTCATTCCTTCCCTATCTTATCTGACTGAACATCTTGAAGTAAGGAATGCACGTACTGACAGAACGTAGTGAAAGCAGGAAGAGCACAGCCAGCAAGAGGGACGACCATGCATGAAGACTATAAGACGAAGACGCAACATCGTCCTTTGAGTCTCATCGTCTTCTTAAATGAAATAATAAAGACTATTTTCTATCTAAAATGCAGACTATAAGTTCAGACTAGATTATCGTCTCATCGTCTGCGTCTGCTCACTACTAGCTACTGTAGAGGGCAAGGCCTTACCTTATTCCGTCCTTTGGTTAGAATTCAAAGTTATGTTAGGTCTTGTCTTGTTCTAACCCTAAAGAAGAGAGATACATTCTATCCTTCCGTAGCCCCATCTAGCTCTATCCCTTGATCGTAAGGTGGATCTCACAAGTCTGGCAGCTCCTTCTCTTTCTAGTAGCTCTTGTCGGTTTAGAGCAAGTGAGTTATCTTCTTTCCTAACTGTAAGCCTAATGCCTTAGTCGCTCTTGTTGCTCTTAGTAGCTCCTGTAGCTAGGCGCATGTAGGATCATATCTTAGTGTAACCCTTTGTTTTTCCCCCTTACCTTAAAGTAAAGAGATATCTTACCTTATGGTTAAATAGTTGCTAAAGATGCTATTAACACCTATAAGTCGCTATAGCTATATCATTCAAAGCTATCCATCATTCAATAGCTGTCCTTAAGCAAGCGAAAGAAGCCAAGCCCTTAAGGCCATCAATAACAATAATGAAATTAACATAATGAAAACAATCAATCAAATCAAGCATGTTTAAAGCATAGATTAAACTACCCTTTAGCTAGGTTTACCTTACCTTTAAGCATGGTATGGTATGGTATGGAAATAAGTAGGTAGATAAATAACAACCTTTAAGCCATTACCTTCTTTAATTCAATTAAATAAAAAATATATATCTATTATTTAATTGAATTAAAGATATATATAATAGTAGCTAATACAGTCTAGTAGTTATTCTCTTGTAAGCCTAGTACTGATTCTTTAGTAAGCATTTAAGTTTAAGCAAGGCAAAGACAGATAATAATGGTATTCTCTCCCTAGGCCGTGTAGCTAACCGATCTGACTTGTATTAATATATCTTTTCCCCTTTTAGGAAGTCGCTTCATTTCCTTCATTGACTGGTAGTTTCATAAGGCTAGTGAAGCGAGGTCCCTGCTGTCTATAGGTAGGAGCGTAAGGTAAGGGCTTATTTTCTAACTAATAATGGTAATGGAAGAAGCAGTCTTACTTGCTCTTATATCTATACCTACAGGACGATAGAACATAATAAGAAATAAAGAATCTCGTCGATAGGAGAAATAGAACAACTAGGATGAGAAGATAGAACTAGATTCCCCTTACATAATCCTCCTGTTGGAACTATGTGAAGATTAGAAGGGACACAAGAAAGAGGGGACTTATTCGAATCTGCTACACACTACGGATTCGCGCCCTAGCTATAAAGCCTAAGCGTTAGCTATGCCGCACTTATGGTTGTTCCGTACCGTCCGACCAGAAAATAAATCAATATTTGAAGATACCATTTTAGTGTCAGTCAAGTCAGGCATTTCAGTTCGTATGGCTTGGTTGGTCATGTAAGTGAAAAAGCGTGGATAATTCCATTTCTAGTGAAGCCGTCTTCTCATCATCTCCCGGGCTAGGTCCCTCGCCTCTCTCAGGAGGGGGGCTGTTAAGCCGTGGTACCCATCTCCCCTTTTGAAAGGTAGATCGATCTGTTTTAGGAATTTCTCAGCAATATTGACTGACAGAAGGAAGTGCCATCAGCTCACCCAGAAGGGAATTTCATCGGGATCAACATAGTTGCTTTTGCCAGCTGCGCTACGAATGAAAACTTCCTTTATGCGTTTGCCAGCTATAGTATAGTAGTAGCAAAGATACCTGGTCTACGCAGATAATTGGCGTTTCATTTTCATACTTTAGCACTCTATACGATAGTAAGTTTTCCAATCTCTAGTTGCCTTGCCCAAGATGAGAACTAGGCCGGGTGAACGGAGGAAGAAGGAAATTTTTTATCTACGCTAGGCGGTGACACTGTGGACCGAAGCTAGGTAGACATGATAAGTGGGGCAGAATGTCCACAAGGCTGAGTACCGAATCATCAACTCGACTTGATGAACACTTGAAGCGGCTTTTCAAGCAAGGTACGATTGGGTATTGAGAGAGCGCATTGAGAGAGAGGATAGAAGCTCTTTCCGTTAGTAGTAGAGGTGCCTTCAAGAGTCAACCAATCATGAAATTGGGCTAGCAAGCCCAATTCCTTCCCTTCCCTTGTTGAGGGGCTAGCTAAAAGTAGTTTTTGACCGGGCGCTTGTTGAGATTGGATTAAGAACTTGTTGGATCAAAAAGCATCTTACTACTTCGTCCAATCACACTGACTGGTTCAACTTTATATTATATATGGTGGGATGGATTGGCTCCGCGACCTGTGCCTGCCGATGAAAAGAGGCCTCACAAGTATGATGACACTTGGTTTGGTAAATGATTGAAAAGGTAGTACTTTACCGCACCGCGTAGTACCAGATCGAATCCACTTTTGTCGTATATTGACGAAAGAAGTGCTTTTCTCTCTGTACAGCTAAAGCTCCCCTCCCTTCGGCCAGGGACGCGTCTTCTTAGTTTTATCATTCTATTTGATTTGACATTCTAGTAGAAATACGATATCGAATGCAGCTCTGCCGCCCTCTTTTCTGGTATGGCTCCTTCTTTTTGGAATCTATCCTTTCCTTTGTTGGTCTTCCTGCAGTAGAGGTGGTTCAGTGGGCACGCACCCCTAACTTATCTTCTAAACGCGCTATCTTTATTCTATGCCCTTGATTTCTTTATCAACTCGTAGGTAGGCAAAAGAAAGAAGGGACTGGTCAAGGAAGATGCAGAGCTGGCTCTTGCCTGTTCGTAGGGACGGGGACCATTGACATTGTTGTTACTTAACCCATTATTTATATTGGAGTTCGTGCTTCCCACTTACTTACTTTCTTTAAAGTTGGATTTTCAACTCCCCTAGTAGTATGGTCAACCTCCCCCATTCTATATGATAACAGAAAGAAAAGAACAAGCTACCTCGCAGCTGGAACATCTGCCCCGGACGTACAGTCTCTCTAAGACCTTCATTCGACTACCCAAGCAAGTCCCGTTCCCTTTGCCATACGCCGGCTGGCCCCGCCCGAACTATGAAAGCTCTGTACCACTAACCAGTGGGTGTGGGCCCAGACGAAGCAGCATCTGTCCAGGTGGACCGAATGAAAAAAGCCTTTTATCTTTTATAAAAGCTCCGAACCACCGAAGCATCTGTTGCCGAGCCCCCCCCTCCGGTGTAGCTGCATCCCAGGAACCTTTGCCCTCATCTGCAGATCTCGATCCCGATTTCCCTCCCAGTCGAATACGAAGAGTAAAACTACTCGTGCCTTCAACCCAGTAGTCTCAGCATATGGTTGTGTACACACCACGCGACGGGCCCCGTTTGTCCCGTCTGTGTCGGGACGGAGAGGCCTAGCAACGATTCCATCCGATCAAGAGGGCGACCTCTATCGACAAGCGCCGGAAGCCGGGACCTCTCCTTCTTGATTGCTTACCTAGCTCTTGTCTTAGTGACTTGTTACCAACCCTAATTTCATCCTAGCCCTAGCTCTACTCGAACCGAGCCGAGTGAAGGATGGATTCTACCCTGACTGTTGGAGTTGGACTGAACTGAGGAAAGGAGAAACACTAACCCCTACTTGCCTTGTTGACTGTCTCTCCACTCGGCCTTTCCACCCCGTTGTCTATCCGAGCTAGAGGAGATTCTTACCTGACCTACTGGCCTGGAGTGGTGGAGTTGTTTGAAAGGAAGGACAGACTTGACTAACCGAACCGACCGATGAGGGAAGGAGATTGAACCCAACTCGTCTGGTGAACCGTTCCTGTGAGTTGAGATTGGTTACCACACTACTCGAATCCTAGCTCTAACCGAGTGACTGGACTGACTGACCGAACCAATGGGTGAGGGCAGGAGGATATTTAAACCTGACTGTCTGGGCTGGTGGACTGGTGGAGTTGTTTCCCTACTCGCCTTGCTCTTCCCTACTTAGCTCTACTTTCCCTCTATTTCCCTACCGCCTGTTTGAGTTGTTTTCCTAAAAGACTTGACTGACCGAACGGGAGGAGATCTTGACTTGACTCTACCCTGACCTGATGGACTCTGGATGACTGCACTTGGTGTTGTTTCCCTCCAGTCGGCCTTCCCACCTGGGAATGCCTCCTTCCACTGTACTAGAGTTTTTAGATCTACCCTACTGGGCTGGACTGGACTTGAGGACTGGTTGAGGGAAGGAGATTCTCTACCCGGACAGTTGGACTTGCCTTGATTTGCTTATCAATGGCTCCTTGAAGTAGCCATCTTGCCTTGCTTGCTCTTGCTGTGTTGTATGAAAGTGGAACCAGTAACTAGGAATCCAGGTTTGTTACTCTATCAATCGAGTTGAATTGTCCCTCAAAACAAGGACACTCTTGACTCTTAGAGTGAAGTGGCGAGTCAACCTAAAGGAAAGCCAAGCGAAAGCCCGAGAGAAGCCTTCTTGTATGTCGAATTCACAAAATCATCCTCGGAAAGGCTAGTCTCATAATCTAGCTAGCTACCCAGCTACTAGGAAAGGGAAGCCCCGGGACCAGTCCTTTGGAATGGAGGGAATCAAATACCTTATCGAGCTACAAGCGCACTTAAGTTAAGGTAGAACTTAGCCCTGGTTGATGACTTGAAGAAAGAAGCTCACTCAGGGTAGAAAGGTAGGACCGTCTACCAGTCCTTGGCATAGGAAGAAATCCTAAACTTTACTTGATAGCTCGGCTTGGGGTACAACCCCGTATAGTCCACAACCGATTATATTAATAAAGAAGTTGTGGACTAAGGGGCCGCTGCTCCTTCTATTGAGTATTGAGAGGTCCCCTGGGGAGAGAGGAATTATTGGAAAGGGTTGGGTCTGGCCTTCTTCATCTTCTCGTGCTCGGGGGATAGCAGCAAACTGCAGGTATCCTGCTTATTGAATGGAAGAAACTTGGTTAACCCACTCTTTCCACCTAGGGTGGTCTAGATAACTCGCTCGTCGCTCCCTCAGCCGCTTCGACAAGATTCACACCAACAAAGACTGAATTCCCTGCTTGCTTTCCTTGTTAGCCTAGCCTAGCTAGTCAACATCCGCTCCAACTGCAACTCGAAGTTCAAGATTTAACCTTTCCTTGCTTCAAAAGCCGGTAACCTATCCCTTTAGTCGAAGTTTGAGATTCTCTCCTTTTCTGCTTGCTTAGTCTCGTTCCATGTCCTCCCTAGCTCGATAGTAAACTATAACACAGGCTAGAAAGCGCATGAACCTTGTTTCGATCGAAAGGGAGAGTAGCAAGATTGTCATTTGCCTTATAAGAAAGGAAAAGGGAGTCTGCAAGCCCCTGACTCTAAAGAGTCAGCTCCCCTTATAGTGTTAATTTAATGCCGCAGAGTCAATTGGGTTCAGACTCTTTTTAAGGAATAGCTGATCACAAGACTAGCTGTGGATGGAGTATGGCATTGAGAAGGTTTGATTGCGTCTAACTTAACTACTAGTGGCCTCTTTCGCGGATCGTTCATGGCCCAATACTATACTGGAAAGCCTCAGAGGCTTAAGAATGGGAATCTAAGGCTGGTTCACCATATGTGCAGCTGGGTGGATCCCCTTTTCTTTCATCACCATCCCATCTAACAAAGCAAAGAGTCTAAAAGCTTATGTCTTCTTTAACTAGGGTTATATAGGAGTACCCCTTTCACTATTTTCTGCTCAATTGGATTCTCCTCGTTAGTTCCCAAAAGCATTCTACTCTACCAACCAGTTTTCTAAGAATTGACGGGTGCCCTTCGCTTCTTTCTTCTCCTGCCTAGCCCTGAGAAAGGAAAGTAACCGTCGTCAGGTTAGTACAGTTCTCCTGCTTTTGCCCTGCGCTGATTCAGTAGCTTCTTCTTTAGTCTAGAATTCTAAAGAAGATAAGAAGAAAATCAAAAGAGAAGGGCGAGAACAAGAAGTGGTCCTTGTCCGTCGGCCGTCTACTAAGCGAGGCTCGCTGCCTTTTCTTCGCGAATAAGATGTGCAGGTAGCCTAGGAGAAGAGAAGGAAGCTACCTTCGACTACCTTCCATCTATATCTATTCTATAGGCGGCAATGGTCAGCGCTGGTAAGCATGGTCACTCTCTCGGCCCCGGTCCGGCGCTCCGCCTTCTATCTAGGGTCCGCTCTTACGTACGCCCCACCTCACATAGAAGAAGGGGAAGGCCTTCATCAATATAAGAAGAAGAATAGAAGAAGCCGTGTGAGTGGGAGGGGATTGAATCATTCATTCATCGGCTACGTCTTCTTCCCTGATCCATTTCATGTCAACTCTAATTAGTTATCAAAAGGCCTACTTTACAAAGCGAAAGAAATGATTTTCTATTATGTCTTTCTTTCTGAAGGAGGGGCTTGCGATTCATTACACCAATTTCAGTAAACTATTGAAGACGAGTTCAGTGAACTATTGAAGCTATCGAGATAAAATGCTGACGGTGACGAAGGTTCATTACACCAAGGGCTTTCGGTGGACCTTAAAAGCAAATTGCCAAGGAGTTCAGTCGAAGAGCGTAGTAAGGAGTCTAAGGTTACAGAAAAGCCTTCGCCCACTTGGATAGGCATAGCTTTGCAAGCAAATAGAGCAGAGAAGAGAGCTCTACCATTGAAATGTCCGTCACACGACGCGGCCTGGGCTTTCATAGCTTCGATGAGACTAAGTGGTCCCTGACATTCCACCCGTCTTTAAGGGTCGATAGCTCTCCAAAGTTCCGACTCTCTCTTTCTATACGCAAAAATTTGAATCACCTACTTGATACGCCCCTTCTGGCACAACACACACTCCCACTCACAAGAGCACACCTGAAATTCGGATAGAGCACACCACCCTAATCCCTAAACCAAGGAAAGGAGAGCGGTCATACTTTTAAACGAGATGGCCTGACACCTGGGGCGATTGATCGATTCTCCCGTTGACTCGAATTCTTCGTTCCCGAAGGATACCAGTACCATACTAATAGAATCGTCGAGCACTATAATCCGACGGACCGACCTAGTGATAGGAAGAGAAAGAGCAGCTCGCAACTCGCAACTGGCGAGCGATCGATTGGCTCTCTGTTAGAGGAACCCGAAAGGCGAATTCAGGCACAATCTAAGGATTGATAGATCGATTGGGGATTGATTGAGTGCCCTATTAGAGAAGGCCGATGGGTAGACCCAATATCTATCAGTACTCGCGATCTGGGGAGTACCCAGGGAACTCATAAGGCCTCTACATTGAGGGAAAACCTGCTCTACGTGAAAAAGGAGAAGTGCACTTTTGCATAACCTCTGTTTTCCTTGGGCATTGGAACAATCACAAATGCAGGAAGGAACTGGTTGATATAAGAAGATCTCTGACCATATGGTCTTAAGTTGAGTATAGTACTCAGCAATAGTCATATCCCCCTAACTAAGATTTGGAACTTCTTATTCAAGCTGGAATATCTTAGCTTCATTTCCTCTGGAATAAAGATCATGGAGATAAGACCATACCTATTTAGCCGATGCCATAAACATCAGACTGGTAGCAATTGTAGGCTCAATTGCATTGAGAAGCCATGACATGACCAGCTGATTTGTGGCACTCCAGTCAGCCATCTTGGTATCACTCATATTGGGGATCAGAGACAGAAGGACAGCGGGCTGATCCATGAAGCTCCATAAACGCTTTCCTCCAATGAACAGACGAACCGAGCGAGCCCAATGCAAAGAACTCAAGTGAGGAGATCTGGTTACCTTTTCTAATACGTAATACGAGGAGGCAATGAATATGGAATGGTTTTATACCGACGCCATGCTATTCTTCTTTTCAGCCAAAAGCCTATTCTTTATGGTGTGCCAGTTGCTGATCATAATCCCTAAAAATAGAGGTAACGGGACGGAAAGTCAATCAGATAAGAAGATAAGGGACGAGAGGTAGCGGTTCCGTGGTTCGGCGGGTAGAGGAGATCACTATGAAGAATAAAAGGCATCGGAAGAGGCCCATACGGCCCAAGAGGTAGCATTTGGGAACGATCCATATCAATTGGTACGAAAGCCTACAGCAAGAAGGAAGGAACGAATGATAGGAATGTAGCGGAACAAAAAAGTTCTTTGAAGGGGGCCCACCGCCCTCCATTTGGGAACTCCTTTCTATCCTTGTCCCTTGCCGGCTAGAGCCACGGAGCTAAAGGCAGATTCTTTAGTCGCTTATGACTTAGTCCTGACCAAGCAAGGCAAATCTGAATACGGGCAAGGCCTCTTTTAGATTGACTGTTGGCAGATCGAGATTGAAAGCCAGTAGCAACGAAGTGCTTTCACCTCTTGTAGTAGATCCGTCTAGTCGAAGATCCTTATTTCTTTCTGTCTAGTCTCCCTTTCTTCGCTTGTGAAGAAGCTTGGCTAGTTATTTTTTTTGGACATTCTGTTCATCCTTTTTTTTTTTCGTTTATAAGGTGAGCTTCAATGCCCCTAGTCAGTAGGCGAGCGCTAAAAGCGCGCTGAGTGGCCTTTTTCGTGCTTTTATTATCGCGAGTTTAGTTTGGAGCGCCTGCGTGCCTGTTTATTTTATTTGCCTTAAACACCGCGCTACTGAGCGTATAGAGCTTTTTAGAGTTGAGCTAAGGGGGTGTACCATTCAATGCCAGCCCTAAAGATGGCTTTTGCTTGTCTTGTCTCGCCATAACAAGCTGAGCTAGATGGGCCCGAACCTGCTCCTGCTCTTTGGGGTTCATAATTGTCTGTGGGGTGGATATGGAATTAGACTTTAAACTGGCGTATGTCCTTTAGTTCAAGAAGGTGGACACAGCATTGCTCTAGATGAGGATAGATGCGTATGGTATAGGAATCGGGAAGAGAAGATCAAAGCCTTCTACGGATCACGAACTAGAGTTTTCTAATGAAAGAAATGCGAGAGCAGGCCCTGCAACGTGACTTGGTTTGCTCGGGTGTGGAAGGATCGGGCTCTTGGATCGGGGAACAGATATGTCGATGGTTGAAAGGCTAGCGAATACCATTCCATTCTTTCAGGAATTAGGCTTAGGAGGCCGGCCCGGCTAGCAAGAGCTAACCTAATTCGATTCCATTACCTTACTAGAGAAGCGGAAATAAGACCAAAAGGATCACCAAGGGGTTGACAACCCTAGTACTCCCTTATTAGATAGAGGAAATATATTCCTTCTGATCTGAATCCCGAACACTACTTAGATAGATGTATGTAAATTTCAGGCATAAAATCAAACATTTTTTCGGTATCATGACCTGGGACCCGAAGAGCGTGTTCAACCCGCCTTAAAAGCCGTTCTTTTTTTTTTCACCTTATCGATGATTTTAGAATTGGAGCTTACGAGCCAACTGCCCCCCTTGTTCGCTTACATTTCCTCGGGCTAAGTTCAGCTGTTGAAACTCGGCAAGCTCATCTTCCCGAGGTAGAGTGGAATACACGAGCACTTCTTAATGCTTGCCTGAGACCATTCACCAGGTGATCCCTAGGTTGCAGCAGGGCAGTCCTGATTGAACTAACTAGTTGCTTAGCCAAACTCGTGACA